GAATCGATAGCAATAAGCCCTGTTTGAAGAGGTTCATATACAGAACGTCTGGAAATTATACTTGGAGCAGCAGATTCAATTAAGCGAGATTCCGAAGCTATAATTTCGCCTTTCCCATCAATAGGTTTAGCCAGAGCATTTATAACACGACCCAAGTAAGCCTCACTCACGGGTATCTGAGCAATTCTTCCTGTTGCTTTTACAAAACTTCCTTCTTGTATCATCAACCCATCGCCCATTAATACAATCCCAACATTTTTGGATTCCAAATTCAGAGCAATACCCCTAGTGCCTTCTGCAAATTCGACTAATTCACCTGACATTATTTCACCAAGACCTATAATACGAGCAATCCCATCCCCCACTTGAACTACGCGACCAATATTCTCAATCCCTACTTTCCTATTATATTGTTCAATACGTTCGCGGAGAATTTTATGAATTTCGTCGACTCGAAGGGTTGCCATTAGTGTTTCTTGACTCTTTTTTCGGAAGCAAGGGGAAAAATAATGCCTAAATTCTAAACGAAAGTAGAAGTTCAAGGCCTAATTAATTTAATTTTCTCTTCCATTCCATGGACCCGAGAATGCCAATATTAGCACGAATCGTACGGAAATGTAACTCGGTATTCAAACAACTATTCAGAGTTCCTAGAGCTCCTTGTACGGCCTGTTGGAAAACCCGTTGTCGGACCTGATTCATTGCCCTTTGTTTTTCAAAATAAAGGGTTTCATTTTTAGACTTTTCTAATTGTTCCAAACTAATAGAAGTAGCATTAATCAAATTTGCTTTTTCTCGTTCTATCTCAGAGTATCCATTCATTCGATACTCATCCGCTTCTAGTTCAACTTTCTGTAATCGAATCCGAGCTTTTTCGAGTTGCTCAATGGTCCCTCTACGCAATTCTTCCGAATTTCGAATAGTACTCAAGATCCTCTGTTTTCGATTATCTAATAAATCTTTTAATGAAAGTAGATTATCTTGCTATTAAGTTTACAACTTTTATGATCTCTTCCCGAACCAAACATGAATCTTTCGATTCATTTGGCTCTCACGCTCTTTTTTTTCTTTATTTTGCTTTTGCTATTTCCATATCCTTTTTTGTTAAGTAATGAGCCTATCCTCTATCTTCTCTTTTCTGTTTATATTTCAATATACCGAAACCCATATAAGACTAGATAAATATTAAGAGGACTCTTCTTCCTAGATAAAAATCTATCATGGTCAGCAAAGTTGTTTCTTTATTTCTATTTGCCCTTTAGTTAATAATTTCAATTTCATTAAGAAAAACTAACCAAATAAATGGAAAATGAAAATTAATAGATAATAGAATTTTTTTTCTTCAAATCCAAAAAATTTCTCTTTTTTTATAGATAGGTCGTCGATTCGGCATTGGATAAAAAAGGGCAGGGTGCCCCTTTTTCTAGTAAATAGTTCAAACCATTTTATCGATATGAGTGTTCTATATCAGATAAATTCTACATTAGTTATTTCCCGTTTAAAGCATTTAGGTACTAATACTAATATAGTTGTAGAAAGAGTACCCCTTTTTGCCTGGACTTCAAGCAGTTTAGCTTTAACCGTGTTAATAGTCTCACATTATTGGTTTATAGAGAATCAAAGTTGATTTACCAATGAGTCGCGAAATGCTATGGTTCTTCCATATAATTTCTGAATTTATTCAGAAGTAATTCGTCGAGATCGTGCACCCCTTTCTTATTTATCCGAAAAATACTAAAAAATATTCTAAAGTGCAGCCGGATATATCCAATCTATTCTTGAAATAGACAACTCGCACACACTCCCTTCCCAAAAAAAATCAAAACACCAACCACTACAGTTAGATTTATTAGATTTGTTGCTAAAATATCGGTATTAAGCCCGAAACTGCCAGCGGATGGCCAGTGAGCTAAAAAAACGAAAGAATGGGTTACATTTTCCATATGCTCTCCTCTTATAGATAGGACAAACAAAGAAGAAAGTTTTTCGATCAACTTACTTCGCTCGCCCTTTTTTGATCGGTTTTTTTAATGCAAATAGATTTAATCTAGTAATTTCTTTTAGATTAAGTCTTAGGTCTTGTTTGACCTGTGAAAGACCTCCTTTGTTGAAATTTTCCCACAATTCCTAAAATAAAAGGAAAAAAACTTTCCACTTTCCTAAACTAAGGACGGGAAGGAAGAAGGCGAGCATATCTTCTAAATTAATCATACTCAACCCAGACCTTCCTGGGGTGGGATATTGTCTGTCCCGATAAATAGATAATTCCAGGAGTAATAAATATAAATAGGAGTAAATAAAATAAAGTATTGATATAATTGGAATTGCAGAAGTAAATAGTAAATACCCATTTAACTAAAAAAAGAAAAAAGTATCTAATCGAAAGAGCTTATTTTATTTGTTAGGATTAAACAAAAGGGTTCGCAAATAAAAGCGCTAGTGCCACAACTAGTCCATAAATTGTTAAAGCTTCCATAAAAGCTAGACTAAGCAATAAAGTACCTCGTATTTTACCTTCTGCTTCTGGCTGTCTCGCAATACCTTCTACAGCTTGTCCTGCAGCAGTACCTTGACCAACTCCAGGCCCAATAGAAGCAAGCCCTACGGCCAATCCAGCAGCAATAACAGAAGCAGCAGCAATTAGTGGATTCATGGTGAGTTCCTCGTGTCAAAAAAAAGAAATGGTTAAGGATACAATCAACCAAGAAATTCTTACTTCTAAGCTCTATTGGGGAGAAATAACTAAAAAAGTACAAATTGAAATGATAATGTGAATTGTCCGAACTACATATAAGGGAATTCCATATCTCGGATTAGATAATGAATCTAACCTAGGAATATATAATACCCTATAATACATTTGTTTCTTCTATTTTGTTTGCGTATTTTCTCATTTTCTATTGAATCGGATCCTAAAATCATTGCTTAACACAGAAAACCGCACAAAAGATGACTCTACTCCACTTATAGACATTAAGAATATATAGTATAGATCTAGCCTGGCTCCACCCTCCTTACTACATCTATACTTTGACAATTCCATAATATAGTCTATTTTATCTCCTACAACTCTAGGTTGTATATTCATACGCATTTCTAACTATTTTTTTTGCAACCAAGCAGATTATCTGTAACCATGCATGAATTGAGCTAAGCTGAAAAAAATACTATTTCTAAAACTAGTCAATGATGACCCTCCATGGATTCACCTATATAGGCTGCGGCTAATGTTGCAAAAATAAGAGCTTGAATACCGCTTGTAAATAATCCAAGAAACATGACAGGTATAGGGACTACTAAGGGGACTAAAGAAACAAGAACAACAACGACTAATTCATCCGCTAATATATTCCCGAAAAGTCGAAAGCTAAGCGATAATGGTTTTGTGAAATCCTCTAGGATGTTAATTGGTAAAAGGATTGGAGTTGGTTTAATATATTTCTCGAAATAGCTCAATCCTTTTTTGCTAAGACCCGCATAAAAATATGCTGCTGACGTGAGTAAAGCTAAAGCAACAGTAGTATTTATATCATTCGTGGGCGCTGCTAATTCCCCATGGGGTAACTCTATAATTTTCCAAGGTAAAAGAGCACCCGACCAATTCGAAACAAAAATAAAAAGGAACATAGTTCCAATAAAGGGAACCCAGGGACCATATTCTTCTCCAATCTGAGTTTTGCTCAAGTCTCGAATAAACTCAAGGACATATTCAAAGAAATTCTGACCGTCGGTCGGGATGGTTTGTGGATTCCGAACAGCTATAACAACTGAACCTAGCAAGATAGTAATTACGACCCAAGAAGTGATGAGTACTTGGGCATGAATTTGGAAACCTCCTATTTGCCAATAGAAGTGTTGGCCTACTTCTACACCCGATATATCGTATAACCCCTTGAGTGTTTTAATGGAACAAGGTATAATATTCATATTGTCCTCTGATAAAAATTGAACTTCAAAAAAGGAATTCTTTTGATTCAACCATCTCTTTCTCAACTCAGCAACTTGAAGTATTAATCTTATATTTAGGATACCAAGAAAGCACATCAGATCATAATATATATCAATACCCTCTAATATATATCAATATTCCCCTTCTTTTTCTATGCAAAACAAAAAAGAATAGTAAGTGATTCCATAAATCTACGCAGTTGCCCAAGAATTCACTATTCTTCTTAATCAATGATTTCTTATATAGAGAGAACGTCCTTCACAAATTGCAAATACTAATTTGTTAAGAATCAATCGAATGGAAGTCATAGTGTCATCGTTGGCTGGAATCGATATATTCGCGAGATCCGGGTCGCAATTTGTATCGACTAAAGAAATAGTAGGAATCCCCAAAATGGCACATTCCCGAAGAGCTATATACTCTTTTTGCTGATCAAGGACGATCACAATGTCTGGCAATCTCGTCATATATTTGATCCCGCCGAGATATCTTTGCAAGGTGGATAATTTTCTCTTCAAGATTGCCACATCTCTTTTTGGGAGATGTTGGAATTTTCCCATTTTTTCTTCTGCTCTTAAGTCTCTAAATTGAGAAAGTCTAGTTTTCGTAATCGACCAATTAGTTAACATACCACTGAACCACTTTTTATTAACATAATGACAACGAGCCCTTATTGCAGCTGATGCTACTAAATCCGTTGCTCTTTTTTTTGTACCAACAATTAAGAAACTTTTTCCCTGACTTGCTGCATCAAAAACTAAATCACAAGCTTCTGATAAAAAACGAGCCGTTCTAGCGAGATTTATAATATGAGTACCTTTACGCTTTGCCGAAATGTAAGGTGCCATTTTCGGATTCCATTTCTTAATACCATGACCAAAATGAACTCCTGCTTCTATCATCTCTTTCAAATTGATGTTCCAATATCTTCTTGTCATTTTTTCCACACTTCCTTTTGATTTTTTCTTTTTTTTTTTTTCATCCTACCATTCCATTACGGAATTTTGTTCTTTTTGAAGATTAAGAAAGATCCGAAATAGCTTGAAATAAATAATAATTGTTCCGAAGGAACCTTCCACTGAGAGTTGGCCATTGATACATTGTATAAACATAACCTTAATGAATTAACTGACTTCTTTAATACTTAATTTTTTTTAATTTTAAATAAAAATCTAAAATTTGACCTCTTAGTGTTCTAAGTTCAAAAGTCTATCTAGTAAAGTAAAAAAAATCTGCTTTATGTATCCTTAAATCGTATAAATGGGGGTAAATGGGGGTTCTGATGTCTCATAGAAATTGTTTGCTACGTCAGAATCTGAAGAAACTAATTCCGTATGGAGAAACAAAAAATCTCTCATTTCTGACGCGAATAGATTTTGTTTTTGAATTTCGAAATAAAGGTTCTTGTCTTGTGGGGAACGATGCACAAATTTTAGGAATCCGGTACCAACAGGTATAATCCCCCCCAGAACTACATTTTCTTTCAACCCTTTCAACCAATCAATGCGACCTCGTAGGGCAGCTTTTGCTAAAACTCGAGCAGTTTCTTGAAAACTTGCTTCAGATATGAAACTTTGGGTATTCAGAGAAGCCCTTGTTATTCCCAATAAGATTGCCCGATAATAGATCGATTCATCCAAAGCTCGCCCTGCTCGTTCCGCTCGTAATAGTCCGATTAATTCCCCAGGTGAAAAAACATTAGACATTCCATCTTCGGAAACCCGCACTTTTGATGTTACTTGGCGTATAATAATCTCTATATGTCTATTATGAATTTGTACCCCTTGGGATCGATAAACCTTTTGAATTTTATTAACCAAAGAGATACGACTTTGGGCTATGGTTAGCTCAGCTCCAATCAAGAATCCCCAGGGGACCCCAAGAATTCTTGGTATACGCTCATTCCAATCCTCAATTCTCCTTTCGAGATTCGGGGATAATGAATCAATTGAACGCGCTTCAAAGATTTGTTCCACTTTTGGAAGACCTTGCGTTATGTCACTAGATCTCGATTTTTCATATATAAACGTAACTAACCTATCCCCCTTGTAAAGGATTTCTCCATAATGACCATTAACAGTTGCTCCTGTAGTGGCCAAATAAGGTTTAGCTGCTCTTATAACAAAGGAATCCATATTAACAATGAAAATTTGACCAGATTTTTTTATGTGCGATTTAAATAGACATACATTTTCACAAATAAATTGTCCAAGGTGAATTATTGCCAATGTTTCTTCCCAAGAATCATGATGGACAAAGTGACAATTCAAAAGTAATGGATCCAACATTATGTTACTATCGAAATTTGAAACCCTTTTATTTTCATCTATTAAAGAGTATTTAAGTCCTTGAAGTACTTGGAAGGTTTGTTTCAAATTGGCAAGGAACAAATATTTTTTTAACAGGCTCTGATTATGTGTTAGTAAATAGTAAGATGAAGAAAAATTGGATGTACTAGGTACAATAACGCCTAAGGGCCCAAAAATTTCTTGAATAGGAATTCTAGGATTCAATTCTTTTATCGCATTGGGATGTTTTGAATTCTTGAATAAACCAATTCGAGAACAGTTGGATGCCGACAAAATCATCAAAGGTTGGTATTCTTTATTTCGATTCAACAAGGTGCCAGTAGCTTCTTGATGTTGGCTAAGTGATTCAATCTTCGCCTTGGAATAAAAGGAATTGGTATTGGTGTGATCTAACCTATTATGGGGAATCGGTCCTGCACTTGTTCTATCATACCTTTTTCGTGTATATGAAATAGTGGACTTGACTAACTCAATTCTTAGGAAATCGCGAATAAGATTATTTGCTCTTACCTCAACAAGGGAAGCACCAGCCTTCTCTTTTTCTTCTTGTTCCCAATTCACTACTAAGCAAGTTCTAACAAATTGACTATTTGTGTGATAAATTCTTTGAGTTAACTTGCTATTTTCATGAGAAATAAAATTGACAATTCGAAGTTGGAGATTCTCTTCTTCTTGCAAGAGATCTTTTGGGAAAAGTGTTGCTAAATTTCTCCCTTCGTCCATTTCATATGCGACTGCAGGGCGAACGAAAACAAAATACTTTTCCTTGCTCTTGAGAATTTTTTTTCGTTGAACATAGACCCAATTTTTCCTTTTTTTTGATTCCTTAGAATCTTTTTTTTTTCTTTCTGGTGGTATCAAACAGCCACCTAATACCTTATCTGCCTCTTCAGGAAAATGAATATCTCCGGAAAATATTTTGAGTTCTGTATGGCTTTTTTTTCTCTTCACTCGGACCAGTCCACCTAGTCGACTTCTTGTATTTTTTGTGAGTTGTGTATTCACTCCAATAATACTATTGTCAAGTACCTTTAGGGATGAAGATCTCGGCAAGATATGCAGTTCTTGAAGAATGAAAAAAAAGCGATCTACTTCTTTTTGGTATTTTAGACTAAATTCTTTTGTTCCTCGATGCTCAATCAAACCCTCTTTTTTTAAGATAGAATCTTCCTCTGAGCTATCATATTCGTCCTCGGAGTCTTCTTCTAAGTCTTCCTCTAAAGTCCCATATTTGTCCTCTGAGCTTTCCCCGGGGTTCCCATATCCGTCTTCTGAGTCTTCTTCTAGAGTTCCATATTCGCCTTCTCGGGTCCTATATTTGCTCTCTGGGCTCCCATATTCGTCTTCTGAGTCTTTCTCTAAAGTCCTATATTCGTTCTCTGGGCTCCCATATTCGTCTTCTAGGGTCTCATATTCGTATTCGTCCTCTCGGGTCCTATATTCGTCTTCTAGGGTCTCATATTCGTCTTCTAAGTCTTCCTCTCGCGTCCTATATTCTTCCTCTAGGGTCCTATATCTAAATTTAACAATTCCTGAACCCTTTTTATCTTTTCTGTATCGTGGATCGTCAAAATAAGCAAAAATAGTATTTCTACGTAAAACACCCATAAACGGTATTTCAATCGAAATCCCCAAACAGGATATTAGTTCTTTCTCTTGTTCTTGATGGTATTGTAATGGAATGACGAACCTATTTCTTCGCTTTTTCGCCAACAAATCCGAATTATCTTGAAAAATAGAAGGATAGATCAAATTCCAATGGCCGTTGGCCATGATTCGATCCGACCTTGAATAATCAAAAATTTCCCTATCTTTTTTACCATAAGTATTCATTTGATCTTGATCCTTGTGGAGTGAAAAAGACGCTATACTGGATCTGCATATATTTCCTGACAATATCCATAAATGGCTTGTTTTTGGTAATCGACGAAGATTACCATATTGATATTCGGGCGCATGATAAACATCAGTACTCCAGTGCATTTCGCCGTCTGATTCGGAATAAATATGCTTTTGTACCCTTTCTTTAAAATGTAAAGTGGACGTTCCGGAACGAATCTCCGCAATTACTTGTTCGGATTTTACATATTGATCATTTTGCACTAGAATCAAGCTTTTTGAGGGAATACTCACACTATATAGAATATCCTGACTCTGAATAGTTACATGCAAGTCTATATAACATAGAAAAGCAGGCTGTCCATGACGGGTACGTGTGGGGTGAACCAAATTTTCAGTGAATTGGATTTTTCCATTCGAAGGGGATCGTACAAGGTCGGCAGTACCCCCTGTGAATACTCCGCCAGTATGAAAAGTTCTTAATGTTAGTTGAGTCCCGGGCTCCCCAATTGATTGACCCGCAATAATACCTACGGCTTCTCCCAATTCTACGAGATCACTATGAGTAGGACTCCGGCCATAACATAATTGACAGATCCAAGAAGTGCTCCGGCAGGTAAAGGGGGTTCTAATATATATTGGTTGTGCTCGAAATGGTTGTGCTCGAAAGGCAGTTATGAATCGATTGACTAATCCAATTCCGATATCTTGATTTCGAGCGGCAATGCACCGTGAACCGATATATATATCGTCTGCTAATACACGACCAATTAGTGTCTGGGCAAAAAGTTTTTCCGTCATCCCATTTTGAGGACTCACAGAAATACCTTGGATAGTACCACAATCTCTTCTACGCACAAGAATATGTTGAACTACTTCAACAAGTCTACGTGTAAGATATCCAGCATCTGCTGTTCGTACAGCAGTATCTACAACCCCTTTGCGGGCTCCATAGCAGGAAATTATATATTCTGTCAAAGAAAGCCCCTCGCGTAAATTGCTTTGAATAGGTAAATCAATCATTTGTCCTTGAGGGTCCGCCATTAATCCTCTCATACCTACTAATTGGTGTACCTGAGATGCATTTCCTCTGGCTCCTGAAAAAGACATTAGATAGACTGGATTAGAAGGATCCGTTATCCGAAAATTCGAATTCATTTCTTGTTTCAAATATTCACTTGTCGCATACCATATCTCAACGGATTGGCGTAATTTTTCTACCGCGTGTATAGCCCCATAATAATAGTGTTTCTCCAAAAGAAAACTCTGTTGCTCCGCGTCTTGGACTAACCATCCCTTAGAGGGTATTGTTAAAAGATCCTCGATTCCTAATGAAATCGATGTAGTAGTGGCTTGATGGAAGCCTAGAGTTTTTAGTTGATCCAGTATATGGGATGTATATCCCATTCCGAAATGATCTATTAATCTGCTAATAAGTCGTTTCATACCAGTTCCGTCTATCTCTTTATTATGAAAGACCAGATTGGCCCGTTCCGCCATACATAAGTACCCCCTTTTCGGCTGAGTAGGATTCGACAATTGCTGAGTAGGATTCGACAATGGGCCTGAGTCAGTGATTCGAAAATTTAATTAACTTCATTTCCTTAATCTCAATCTGGATTCGCGCGGCAAAAATGATGATACTACGGAAATCGGAATGCCCCCCAAAAGGGGAGGGGCATCGCCGAATCTAACTTCCTTGTTTAGATAGTGTATGAATAGGCCTGACTAAATCCTTGTATGGCTTCCTCTATTTCTCTATAAAAAGAAATATGACCAAGAGTGGTTCGAATGTATATAGAACGAATTTCTTTTTTTCTATTTCCCACTATTAGATAGTGGGCATAAATCTCATGATAAGTCCCCAAAGATTCATATTGAACTTCAATCGGAACTTCTCTTGACCCAATGACGCGTTGATCCAGTTTCCATCGTAGCCACAAGGGACTGTCTAAACTGATTAGTTTCTGTCTATAAGCTCCCATTGCATCATAAGAACTAGAAAAGTGGGGTTCTTTATCTTTCGTATACTTAGAATTATTATTATTGTAATTTACTTTTTGATTTGGATAGTTTTCGCAACTATTATATCTATTTGCATAAATACCTCGGTGGTTTCCAATCGTTAATACATAAAGCCCGATAAGCATGTCTTGGGTTGGTACGCAAATAGGATCTCCAATAGCGGGAGATAAGAGATTCATATGAGAAAACATAAGTAAACGGGCTTCCGCCTGAGCTTCCAAGGATAAAGGTAGATGAACAGCCATTTGATCCCCATCAAAGTCCGCATTGAAACCCTTACACACTAATGGGTGTAAAGAAATAGTACGCCCCTCTACTAAAGTGGGTTGAAAGGCCTGTATGCCTAATCTATGCAGAGTAGGTGCTCTATTTAACAGTACAGGATGTCCCCGCATAACTTCTTGAAGTATTTCCCATACAATGGGTTCCTTTTCCCAAATTTTCCTTTTAGCAATCCTGACATTAGAAGTAGCGCGTTTCGTTATTAAATCGCGAATTACAAATAGCTGAAAAAGCTTTATTGCTATCTCTAGAGGTAATCCACATTGATGTAATGAAAGCGAAGGACCCACAACAATGACAGAACGCCCCGAGTAATCGACGCGTTTCCCAAGCAGAGTCTCGCGAAACCTTCCCTCTTTACCTTCAATTACATCTGAAAGTGATTTGTATACTTTATTGTGACCATCCCTTATTGGTTGCCCGCGGGACCCACTATCAAGAAGTGTATCCACGGCTTCTTGTACCAATTTTTCCTGGCACATTACTAAATCTGCAGGCGCTAATTCACTTCTTTTTAATAGATAGGCAAGGTTGTTGTTCCGACGGATAACTCTCTTATAAAGTTCATTAATGTCCGAAGTCACTACTTTATCTCCAGACCTATAAACAATGGGTCTCAATTCGGGAGGAAGAACCGGTAATAAGCACAAAACCATCCATTCTGGTTCTACATTTGTTTGAATAAAATGTTTCGCCAATTGCATGCGTCTAATCAAAAAAACTTTTCTTATTCGTCTTTTTCTATCTTCCCATTCATCTCCACTATACCCCTCGTCTTCTAATTCCTTCCATTCGACCAAGGAATTCTCTATAATAATTCGCAAATCCAAATCTGCTAATTGTTCTCTAATAGCACCTGCTCCTGTCGCAATTTCCCGATTTCGAAATGTTGCAAAGCCTGGGGTAGAAAAAAAGGGAGAAATGCTGTGGTTACAGGATGAAATTTCCTCTTCGAATAAACCTCGTAATCGTAAAAAAGTAGGTTTTTTAGTGCTGGGCCTAGCAAAAGAGAAATCGCCGTATACTAGGCCCTCCAATTTCTTAAGAGGTTTATCTAAAAGATTCGCGATATAACTAGGAAGACCTTTCAAATACCACACATGAGTTACGGGACATGCGAGTTTGATGTATCCCATTTGATATCGTCGTATCCGAGAATCCACAAATTCTACCCCGCATTTTTGGCAAAATCTCTCGTCTTCGTTTTCAGCTCCGCTCGGTCGAGAATTGCCACAAGCGCAAATTCCGCTTTTTATGGGTCCAAAGATTCTTTCGCAAAACAATCCATCTTTTTCTGGTTTATCGGTTTTATAATGAAAAGTAGAGGGCCTTGTGACTTCGCCAACGACTTCTCCATTAGGTAGGTTTTTGTTAGCCCAAGCCTTTATTTGTTGAGGGGAAACGAGTCCAATTTGAAGTTGTTGATGTTTATATTGGTCAATCATAAAATAGAAATAAGAAAAGAATTTATATTTATTCCGATCAAATCAAACTTCTTCCCTATTAATCTGGAAGTTCTTCTCAGATACAAGGAAATGATTCAGTTCTAGAGCCAAAGATCGTAGTTCTCGAACGAGCACTCGAAAAGATTCTGGAGGATCCTCGTGATTAGGTATTCGTTTTCCCCAGATCGTAGCATTAAGTATTTCTTGGCGAGCTATAAGATGGTCAGATTTATAAGTCAGTATCTCTTGTAAAATATGAGCAACACCAAATCCTTCTAAAGCCCAAACTTCCATTTCTCCTACTCGTTGTCCCCCTTGCTTGGCTCTTCCTCTAACGGGTTGTTGTGTAACAAGTGAGTAGGGCCCAGTAGAACGCCCATGAATTTTCTCATCAACTTGATGAATTAATTTTAAGATATAGGACTTCCCTATTAGAACAGGTTGTTCGAAGGGGTCTCCTGTTCTTCCATCAAATATTCTGCTTTTTCCCGGGTACTCGGGTTCAAATACCCATGGATTTTTTGTTTCTTTACTGGCTTCGTATAATTCTGAAAACACAAGTTTTCTTGAAGCCTCTTGCTCATATCTCTCATCAAAGGGTGCTATTCTATAATGTTTCTTTAGCAGATCCCCCGCTAATCCGAGCGAGCTTTCAAATATTTGTCCCACATTCATTCGGGAGGGTACTCCTAAGGGATTGAAGACCATATCAACAGGTGTTCCATCTTGCAAATAAGGCATATCTTGCCTAGGCAAAATTTTGGAAATGATCCCCTTATTCCCGTGTCTTCCGGCTACTTTATCCCCAACTTTGATTTCACGTTTCTGTAAAATATATACACGAACCATTATGTCGAGGGGGTCCCTCTGGATCCATTTCACATCGATAACGCGCCCTCTTCCACCTATAGGTAATTTGAGAGAAGTTTCTTTTGAAGTGGATACCTCAAGGCCAAATATGGCCCGTAATAATCCAGCTTCCGCGATATACGATGATTCACTCGCTATCTGAGGCGTTAATTTACCTACTAAAATATCACCAGTTTCTACCCAGGATCCCAACCTAACAACTCCATTTCTGTCCAAATTGCGGAGTAAATGTTCTTCTAGATGTGGTATTTCTTTAGTGATTTTTTCAGCAGAGCCTTGACTTGTCGTATCCGTCTGAATTTCATATTTCCGGATGTGAAAAGAGGTATAAATATCCTCATATACCAAACGTTCGCTAATTAGTACTGCGTCTTCAAAATTGTAACCTTCCCATGGCATATAAGCTACTAATACGTTTTTTCCTAAAGCAAGTTCCCCCCCAACTGTAGCAGCTCCTTCTGCTAAAATTTGTCCTTTTTTAATGGATTTACCCCGCGGAACCCGGGGTTTTTGGTGCATACAAGTATTTTTGTTAGAGCGACGGTGGTTAACTAAAGGAATACTTATAGTCTTCCCACTACTTGATAAAAGGATCTTATGACTATCAGTAGAAACGATCTTTCCCTCGCGTTCGGCTATAACGGAAACCCTCGAATCTAGGGCTGTTTGGCGTTCCAATCCAGTTCCAACAATGCACTTCTCGGACCGAGAAAGGGGAACTGCTTGGCGTTGCATATTAGAACTCATTAAAGCCCGATTCGCATCATTGTGCTCAATAAAAGGAATGAGAGAACCTCCAATAGAAAAATATTGGAACGGAAAAATACTTCTAACATGAATCTGTTCCCATGCAATAGTCAGGAATTCTTGACGGTATCTAGCTGGAACAACCTGCTCTTCCTGAATACCTTGATTCAAGGACAAAGAATTTCCTGCTGCTATCATATAATATTCATCTCTATTTGGTGATAGATAAACCACCTGTCTCGCTTTTTTTTTTTTTGCTTTCTCAGCAGATATTTCATAAAACGGACTCTCTATGGATCCCCACAAGTGATCAATTCTCGCATGAATTGCTAAGGATCCAGTAAGTCCAACATTGATTCCTTCGGACGTGTCAATTGGACAAATACGCCCATAGTGACTCGGATGAATATCTCGGCTCCGAAAACTTGCAGTTCTCCCCGTCAACCCTCCAGGACCTAAACAACTCACTTTTCGCCCATGAACAGTTTGTGTCAATGGATTCGTTTGATCAAAAACTTGAGATAACGGGTATGTACCAAAAAAGGTCTCATAAGTAGTTATTAATAAAATCGAAGTTGAAGTTGGAGTTACCAAAGTTTGGGGAGTCGGTTTCGATTGACGTATGAATACTCTACGGATAGTTTTTTGAACTGCATGTTGTAAACGACCAAGAGCCAGTCCGAATTGATCTTGTAACAGATCTGCAACCGAACGAATACGTTTATTTTTCAAGTGATTCATATCGTCATCGTCAAGTATACCTGTTCCAAATTTCATTCCAATCAAATGATCCGTAGCGGCCAATACATCTCGTGGTAACAAAAATGTATTGTTCTGAGGGATATCAAGATTAAGTCTCCGATTCATATTTCGTCGACCAATCCTTCCTAATTCACATTTTTGTTGAAAAAATTTCTTTTGTAATTCCTCACATAAGGACTCCGAAAATACCAAGTCCCCACCTACACAAGCAAATTGTTGATAAAACTCCAAAATAGCTTTTTCTTTTGACTCAATCCTCTTCTTCTCCTTAGCATTCGGGAAAGACAAAAAAATTTCAGGGTAGGAAACATTATCTAGAATTTCTCTTAGATTCGAACCCATAGCTGATGATAGAACTAGAATAGATATCTTTTGTTTTCTACTCACGCGAGCCCATATCCTTTCTTTTTTATCAATTGCTAATTCCGATCTTCCTCCCCAATCTGATATTATAGTCCCGGTGTAGATAGAAATTCCCTTATGGTCTAATTCCGAACGGTAGTAAATACCAGGACTTAGCAATATTTGATTGATCACAATTCGGTATATTCCATTTATAATAAAGGTTCCTAAGGAATTCATTATAGGAATGTTTCCAATAGAAATGGTTTGCTTTTGCACATCGAAACCAAAAATTAATCTCGCAGATACATATAATTCGGAAGAATAGGTGAGTGATTCATACACAGCATCCCTTTCTTTTATCGAGGGTTCTAGCAATTGATATCCTTTCGCAAATAATTGAAATGCAATTTCGTGATCTGGGTCTTTAATTATTGGAAACTTGTCAAGTTCTTCTGCCAAGGCTTGATTAATGAACCTACAAAATCCCTCGAATTGGATCTGACTAAATCCGGGTATTGTGGACATTCCCTCGTTTCCATTTCGGAGCATCTTAATCTTAAGTTTCCTGTTTATCAAAGAAAAATTCCATTATCAGCTCACTCTTCATCAATCCCTATGGATTGATCTAGCAATCATGGAATCCATATTCTATTCTGTTTACTGAATCACATGAAATTCTAGGGAACTCCACATACGTATTTCATATATGTATTTCATACATATGAATAGAGACTATTTTGACGAAAGTTCGAGTTTGCCAGGGGAGGGGCACAAATGGAATGAAAATGAATTGATAAAACATTCCTAGAAAAAAATTCTGTTACTTATACTTTCATGATATTCTAATCAGATTGGATGGCAAAGATTTCACATTTTATCTCTTTTCTATTAATGTAATAAAGCCATAATATAATAAATACACTAGAAAGTTTGACTTTACTTCGATTTAGAATAGCGCGCTTACTTTAATTTCAAAAAAAAAAATTTGAGGGTTATTTTTTATTTCGGAGTAGTAGAATTGCTAGAAAATTTTGGATTTCATTGTGGAATTCAAAATAAAGTAAGTCCCTTTTTTAAGTACATGCCAATCTAGTTATCCACCTCTCCACATATTCATGCTTTTCTTTTATCATAATTTCACTTGGATAGGCTAAGATAGTCAGGTTATACTCTATATCAGAGCAAATTTCCTTTTTTTTTATTCAAGATATTTAATGCTTTGCAAAATTAAAGCACGATTCTCCATAGAGATATGTACATAAGGGGGATCTTTGGATAATAATGCTGTTCGGAGCTGGAGTTTACCTAATACACAGATTAGGCATAAAGCCATTCTATTTTATTATGCCATTAAAAGGAAGGAGGGAGAGAATACCTATTTAAGAGTCGTTCACTACTGCAATAAAAAAAAAAGAGCCAATTTATAGTTAATGGTTCCAATTTGTTCTGAATTTTGCAGCCTGTGACTAGAAATCCACTTTTTCTCCTTTTTCATTTTAATAGAAAAAAACAGAAAGTTTTATTGTATTAGCAGTATCTGTTTTAAGATAGAATCTATCGAAGAGAATAATAGAAACTGGATCAAAAAAAGCAGGAATAATTTTTTTGAAAAAGATTGGAAAAAAGTAAGTAGAATTATATTCCAAATAAAATAAAAGGGGTTTTCGTAAGAAAACGTGGACGAATACTTGCTCTTTTTTCGATTTTCGCTCGGATTTTTTGGCGGCATGGCCAAGCGGTAAGGCAGGGGACTGCAAATCCTTTATCCCCAGTTCAAATCTGGGTGCCGCCTGATCAATAAAATACTTAGGTTTAAATACTTAGGTTTATAGTACTGATCGAACTCGAGAAATCCGTACTCCGCATAAGTTTGGGCAAGAGAGTAACTAGGCCTGCCGATACTGGCTTTTTAGAATCCATACCATAGTTCTATCCTCAAACTAGGGTTTGCTTTGGTGGTAGTGGCCCAAAGGGTTAGCAATAGGGATATTGATTCGATTTGAGAATTTAAAACTACGAGGATAAGATGTCATAAATCTTGGTATCCAAAGAAAGTTCCCTAAGGGGCATTCCTTTTTTTTTTTTATTTCAGATTTAAGAAGGGACTCCACGAAGGAATATCAAGACTTCCTAATTATCATACATTATCGTACATCTTATTTGACCTACATACACTTAAAGTAAGGACTACTTATTCTAGCGAGAATCAGATTAAAAAGGCCGATCCTAAGTTAATTTAGGAGTAGTGTTGTGGATAAAGTCTCCTCATTCTTTATTCTTTCATAGAATGATAGAAAGCAGGGCTGTAGGGTTTAGGTCAAAAATAAACATAGGTAAGGTAGGTATCCAATAAATATTTAGTTGTCCATAATTTTATGGTATATTCGGGTGTCCTTTGCTTATAAAAAAAAAGAGTAACAAAAGGAATAAAAAATATTCCTATTCCCGCTTCTTCTATTCAGTATTTAGGACATCATTCCCGTACTCTTTTTTAAGGAAAAGGGCTATGCTATGTATCATATTTATACTTAATGCTCTCTAATTCTACTGGAATTCCTATAAGAATAAGAATTTGTTAGGAGTAAATTCCTTGAACTGATTGATCCATAGCTTTAGCGTAGAATCCCTTTTTGACTCTGTACCCTTGATTCCACTATGATTATTGATCAATAGTAGAATAATTCCTTCATAGAAATAGGAGACATAATTTAGATGGATATAGTAAGTCTCGCTTGGGCTGCTTTAATGGTAGTCTTTACATTCTCTCTTTCACTAGTAGTATGGGGGAGGAGTGGACTCTAGGGATACTACTAATTGATTGAATAATCGAATTGTTGTATCAACTGTTTTCTTTAATTGATCGTTTTTTTTGCATTAATCATTTTGTCAAACGTTATTCTTTAATCTTTTTCTTTAGTTTTATTTCACTCCGATAATATAATATAAAGACTCTAAAGTGTCGTAGAAAAAACTATATGTAGTTCTTTCTACCACACTTTAAGATTCCAACCAGATCCTTTCATTTAAGACTTGGATTTTTTTTATTTAATCCCTTTTGCATTTCTTCAATGATTAATTGGAATTCCAATTAATCATTTTGGCTGGCTGTTTTTACATAAATAATAAGTAAAAAAGCAGTAGGAATTAGAATGAACAGTGCAGTAGCAATAAATGCGAGAATATTGACTTCCATAACCTCTTTATTTTTTATTTTCACAATAACTCGGGATGTAATCCCATGGAGAGGAAAAAGGGGTATCCTGTAAATTCAAGGGTAGGGCTTGCAGTCTGATAATACTGAATCAATTCAATATTATGAATATCGGATCTATCAAATCAATTCATAGTTGAGAGGGGAATAGTATAACATAGGAAGACCCTTTATCGATACTAAGAACAAAATGGTTTTTTTTGATTGGATTAGGAATTCCCTCTTTTCTTTTTTTAATCCTTTTCTCCTTTTTCTTTTCTATACCTCTAACCCACGATCTTTCTTAATCTTATCCAATTTCCCTTACTTTTTCTTATAGTTATACATACAATTATGTATGTATTATATGACCAACTTTCTATGGGTCACATAGACATCCAAATAAGCAGTAGAACTGACACGGGGAAAAGAAAAGAGATCTTAAATAAAAAGGGAATACAATTTATGTATGGATTCCGGTAAAATACCGGTATTTTATATCATATGTGTGTCTTTCTTTATCGATCGGGAGTAGTGAAAAAAAAAATTCCTATACGCCTGCCCTCCCTCTTTAATGAGAGATGCAAAATAAAAAAGCGAAGTAAGGGTGCCCTATGGCTATGGGTATTTGATCTTGTCCCCTCCCCCTTTTTTCATGGAAAAAGGAAATATGAATTTCTCCATTCATTAAACCCTAGTTCGGGACTGACGGGGCTCGAACCCGCAGCTTCCGCCTTGACAGGGCGGTGCTCTGACCAATTGAACTACAATCCCCGCGAGATGTATGGCATACCTATTCTTAAATAGAACCATATACCTACATATTATATACGGGTATAGTGAGAGTGACATACCTAGTATGTCATAATTTTTTATCACTAAAAATGGATAATAATCCACCCTTCAATAAGAAAAATTCTTTTGTTTGTAAGAAAGGAATGAGAGAGATATGGGTTATAAATAAAATTTCTCCCTTTTTTCTTTATCTTTTATTTCTATAGATCAGACATTTTATTTTATGGAAGAAAAACAAAAGGATTTAGTTCATATTCACGAAGTCCTAGATTTTTGGGCCGAGCTGGATTTGAACCAGCGTAGACATATTGTCAACGAATTTACAGTCCGTCCCCATTAACCGCTCGGGCATCGACCCAGGAAGAATTTATTCTAGGGTTTTTGATAATCTATGATTAACTTCCTTTCAAAATACTCCCTACCCCCAGGGGAAGTCGAATCCCCGCTGCCTCCTTGAAAGAGAGATGTCCTGAACCACTAGACGATAGGGGCATCACTAGACGATAAGGCCATATACAACCGCTCGTGATTATACTATAATCATAGTATGAGCAGTTTTTTTGAATTGTCAATATACTCGAAAAGTATAACTAGATCCAAAGCAAAGAGTTTTTCCTACTTTTCTGTTATGTTTTCATCTAGGAGTTTTTTTAGTTGATGATTAGATTAATTCATGGATCATCCCCTAACTTTATTAGGGAAATTCATTTAAAGAGTATAGAATAAGAATGGATTAGTAAATAGTGATATCCATATTAGTTCAGTACAGGTAGTTATTTGATTGATCTAAGATGAAAAAGAGTCCCATTTCATTTATTTTTTGCAATTTACATTTGGTGCTTCATTTAGTGTTCGGACCAAAAATGCATGGATCCCGCACTAAGTCATAAAATTCTATAAAAAATAGAGAAAGTTTCAAAAACAAAGAAAAAAGTGAATTAATTTTAGTAGAAAAGTATTCTATCAGATTCGAACCGATGACTTACGTTTTAGCACGGCATTACTCTACCACGAATTTTAAAAGCCCTTTATCGGATTTGAACCGATGACTTATGCCTTACCATGGCATTACTCTACCACTGAGTTAAAAGGGCTTTTTATTTAATTCAAAAATTTCACACTTTGATTTCCCATTATGCGTCTACTGCATAATGTAAATGTACATAATATATGTATAGATAGAGATATTATGTAGAGATTATATATGTATATATCGATATATAGAAATAGAGAAGTTTAGTCATGGCGAGGTTCAAAATCTTGCGAGCTCAAAATCTTGAGAAAATTAAGAAAAATAAGAAAATATTTCATATTCTCTCTTATAACTTGCACAAAACTAAAGTAGAGGTTTTTTTATATAATAAAATACGTGAAGAAAGAGTGGACACAATAAAAAAAAGCATACCCTACATACTTAACTCTTCTTGGTTCAGGGTTTTCTGTTTCGGAAGACTAGACTAGTAAAATAGGCGGATTCTGCAACCCTAAGAATTAAATTACCCAATATGATTTTTGGAAGGAACATTTGGTAATGGTCTTGATCCTCTATGTTCTTTTTTATGTGTTCTTAGTTCTATATTTTATTCTTTTAAACAAGAATCGAATAAACTAGAATTGAGTGAGTGGAAAAAAGGAGAGAGAGGAAAGTCGTAAATGGAGAGAATTGACTAAGCAGAGACTTTTAGGATCCTCTTTACATCAGGTAAATCCGTCGGTCCTGTCCGTTTTTTCTTTAACTGATGACTCTTTGTTTCTTATCTTCTATCAAGCCATAGGGAAGGAAAGTCTATGATGAATTTTTAAAATGCATCTCACTCTTTCTCTACGGCTCGGACTTAATGATAAGTGGGGGAAGGAAGGAAACATCTTCCATAATTTTTTTTGTTTAGAATTGAACAAAAAAGAAAAGGAAAAAAGGAATTTATAGGCACAGTCTTATCCCCTATATCCCTAGTGTATATTGTAGGAATAATAAAAGTATTCCGTACAGCAGTCTGACACACTTACATCATCCTCGCAAAGTAAATAATTATCATTGTAGTTGTAAACGTAGAATAGGATCCTAATCGAAATATATACATTTGGTTCAGATGCTATTGACATGGTTAAGAAGAGATGGAATGTATTTTACAGACGAGAGGGGCTACCTAAATCCTAAAGTAAAGGCCAGCGATCGAAATAGAAGTACCAACCGCTCAGTGTCATGAACCTTCTCCATCTGATTCAATAAGGGGGAATTAGCCTCCTTCTCCATCTAATGGATATCCTTGACAAAGGGTACTATTTATATCATAATCTACATGTAGCGGGTATAGTTTAGTGGTAAAAGTGTGATTCGTTCTATTAATAACGGAATTTGAAATGATATACTTAAAAGCTATCTTTAATTTTATATTCCGATGAAAACTTTAGTTCTTATAAAGGATTTAATCCTTTTCCTCTCAATAGCATATTGAGGAAGAATATAAATTCTCGCGATTTGTATCCAAAGACTAATTGAAATTGCATCCAAAATACAAATTGGATTATGAGTACAGAATCGCGAAGCATAATTTTGCATTGGAGTAATTATTCCAATTTTTAAAATATGAGTAAAGGATCTATGGATGAAGATACAAAAAAGTTTATTTCCAATCGTAACTAAATCTTCTTTTGTTAAAATAAGGAATAAGGAAGCCAAATAGCTAAAAAACGATAGTTTTGGTTTACTAGAACCATCAGCATATTGTTTCAGCTCGGTGGAAACCCAATTCTTTTCCTCAGGATCTCTTGAATGAAATTAGGGAACGAAGTAAGTAGATTAGATGGATTTAGATCAAATTTCTATCTCCTACTCTATAAGGATCATCTAGAAAGCAGAGACCTTTGGTTCCATTCAAATAGAAAAGCTGACATAGATGTTAAGTGGTGAGAATATCCATAAAGGAGCCGAATGAAATCAAAATTTCATGTTCGGTTTTGAATTAGAGACGTTAAAAATAATCAACCAACGTCGACTATAACCCCTAGCCTTCCAAGCTAACGATGCGGGTTCGATTCCCGCTACCCGCTCCACTCTCTATCTCTATAAAAAAAAGGAGTATTCTTTTTGTCTAGACATGGTAAAGGCCCGTATTCAACCTTCTTTGTCCACCAGTTTTTGGTACTCTAGAGCGGAGTAGAGCAGTTTGGTAGCTCACGAGGCTCATAACCTTGAGGTCACGGGTTCGATTCCCGTCTCCGCACTTAGCAGTCTGTATAAAAGGACTCTTCTATATTCTCTAGATATGGTAAAGGGTTGGGTGGTATCCCACTTTTTTTATTCATGAGTTCCCGGCCCTAGAGGGCAAAATTGAGCAGTTTGCGAAAGCACTTATCCCCAGAATGCGCAAGGCTCCTCCCGACCCTGCGTAAAAGAAAAATGAAAGAAAAGAAAGGCACAGTCTACTTCTCCCTTCCCTTTAAAAGCAGTTTGCTAGTTCTTTGTCTCAGTGAATACCTGATTTACGGAGCCCTTTCCGGCTCCGTAGCGCCCCCCTTTTTTTGAGTGGGATGCAAAGGAAGGATAAGATAGTAAGGGATACGGTACTAGACTAACACCTACTTAATACTTAATTTAATATAAGTAGTTAAACAGTCAACTAGACTAAACTTTTTATCATAGTACTTTACTAAATTAAGGGGGCGAGCGGCGGGAATCGAACCCGTATCTTCTCCTTGGCAAGGAGATGTTTTACCATTGAACTACGCTCGCTACGCTATATATTTTATAGCGTATATCCGCTTGGGTCGACCGTCTATGTCTGGGTCGACCGTTTCGTTTCATTTTCTATTATATTCGAGTTTTCCTTTTTTTATTGTCTGTCAATGAATATTCTAAAATGAATATTCTAATGGGAATGGAATTTCATAATACTGAAAGAGAAGAGGTAGCAATTTGGAGCGCAAATTGCGTTTTAATTT